TTACTAAGGATGATGAAAACGTAAATTCACAACCATTTATGCGTTGGAGAGATCGTTTCTTATTTTGTGCCGAAGCGCTTTTTAAAGCGCAAGCCGAAACGGGTGAAATTAAAGGACATTACTTGAATGCAACTGCGGGTACATGTGAAGAAATGATGAAAAGAGCGATATTTGCCAGAGAATTGGGAGTTCCTATCGTAATGCATGACTACTTAACTGGGGGGTTCACCGCAAATACTAGCTTGGCTCATTATTGCCGCGACAATGGTCTACTTCTTCACATCCATCGCGCAATGCATGCAGTTATTGATAGACAGAAAAATCATGGTATGCATTTTCGTGTACTAGCTAAAGCATTACGTATGTCTGGTGGAGATCATGTTCACGGTGGTACAGTAGTGGGTAAACTGGAGGGGGAACGTGAGATGACTTTGGGTTTTGTTGATTTGTTACGTGATGATTTTATTGAAAAAGATCGAAGTCGTGGTATTTTTTTCACTCAAGACTGGGTCTCTATGCCAGGTGTTCTGCCCGTGGCTTCAGGGGGTATTCATGTTTGGCATATGCCTGCCCTAACCGAAATCTTTGGGGATGATTCCGTACTACAGTTCGGTGGAGGAACTTTAGGGCACCCTTGGGGAAATGCACCCGGTGCAGTAGCTAATCGGGTGGCTTTAGAAGCATGTGTACAAGCTCGTAATGAGGGACGCGATCTTGCTCGTGAAGGTAATGATATTATTCGTGAAGCTAGCAAATGGAGCCCTGAGCTAGCCGCTGCTTGTGAAATATGGAAAGAGATCACATTCGAGTTCGAGCCAGTGGATAAGCTAGATATATAGACAAAATAAGCGCGTATAATTCAGCAATTCCTGTTTGTTCTCCTAATTGATTGCAATGAAACTTGGCCCAATCTTTTCCTCAAAAAAAGAAAGATTGGGCCAAATCGGATAAAGAATAAACATCTTATACTAATACTATACTATGAACTATGAGGGTCTTTGTGTATTTACATATATCTTTTTTTATATGTACAGACCTTACGATATACAATACAATATACAAGTATATACAAAATCTAAACATAAGAAAATAAGATCGAAGGAAGACTAAACAACTTATCTATTCTATTATTTATTGTTGGAGCCATAGGCTTAATTATGGATCCTTGGGATTGGATTGGTGGATCCTTTTATATTCTTTAGTTTCAGGCCATAGATCAAGCCAAGGGAAGGATTCCTTATACCCCTATCCTGTATATTGTCTTTTTCGTTCCCTGTTGTAATATAAACTCATTTTCTTATTTGACTATATGACACGAGATTCTACGAGACGATAATTCATTTTTAATTTATGGGAAGAAACAACTATGTATCTTTTTGATGAGAATTGAAAGTTTTACATGAGAAAAACCTGTCTTTATACTTTATATATCATATATCTTTTTTTGAGGAAAAGATTCTATCATAATCTCTATCATAATATTGAAATGATTCACCGGATTCCTCAAAAAGAGAATCTTTTCTTTTCAAGACTTGCTCGTTTTTCATTAACAATCTGAATTATTGGATCATATACTTCATTTGAATTCTGATGAGAAATAAAAAGAAAAAAAAAATAGTAAAATGATTTTTTCTTCATCGAATGACTATTCATCTATTAGTATTAGGTTTTTATCAAATAGGGGGCAGAAAGAATCTATGGAAAAATGTTGGTTAAATTCTATGTTGTCTAACAAGAAGTTAGAACATAGATGTGGACTAAGTAAATCAATGGATGATAGTCTTGATGCTCTTGGACATACCAGTGGAAGTGAAGAAACTATTCTAAATGATGCGGAGAAAAAGATTCCTAGTTGGGATAGTTATAGTTTCAGTAATATTAATTATCTAAATTATTTATTTGATAACAGGAATATTTGGAGTTTGATCTCTGATCATACTTTTTTAGTTAGAAATAGTAATGGTGACACTTATTCTGTATATTTTGATATTGAAAATCAGATTTTTGATATTGACAATGCTAGTTTGAGTGAACTAGAGATTCTTTTTTCTAGTTATTTGAATAGTGGGTCTAATAGTAGTAATTACTACTATTATTATTCCATGTATGATACTCAATCTAATTGGAATAATCACATTAATAGTTGCATTGATAGTTATCTTCATTTTGAAATCAATAGTGACATTTACAGTGGTATCGACAGTTACATTTTTAGTTTCATTTGTACGGAAAATAGAAGTAGTATTGAAAGTGGAAATTCTAGTATCAAAACTAGTAGTAGTTCTTTCAATAGAATAGAAAGATCTAATGATTTCGATATAAATACAAAATACAAACAGTTATGGGTTCAATGTGAGAATTGTTATGGATTAAATTATAAAAAATTTTTTAGTTCAAAAATGAATATTTGTGAACACTGCGGATATCATTTGAAAATGAGTAGTTCAGATAGAATCGAACTCTTTATAGATCCTGGCACTTGGGAACCTATGGATGAAGATATGGTTTCTATGGACCCCATTGAATTTCATTCAGAGGAAGAACCTTATATAGATCGCATCTCTTTTTATCAAATAAAAACGGGTTTAACTGAAGCTGTTCAAACGGGCGTAGGTCAACTAAATAGTATTCCCATAGCAATGGGAATTATGGATTTTCAGTTTATGGGAGGTAGTATGGGATCCGTAGTAGGTGAGAAAATCACCCGTTTGATCGAGTATGCTACTAATCGATCTCTACCTGTCATTATTGTGTGTGCTTCTGGAGGAGCACGCATGCAAGAAGGGAGTTTGAGCTTGATGCAAATGGCTAAAATATCTTCTGCTTTATATGATTATCAATTAAATAAAAAGTTATTCTATGTATCAATCCTTACATCTCCTACAACTGGCGGAGTTACAGCAAGTTTTGGTATGTTGGGAGATATCATTATTGCTGAACCTAATGCCTACATTGCGTTTGCGGGTAAAAGAGTAATTGAACAAACATTGAAAAAGACAGTACCCGACGGTTCACAGGTAGCTGAGTATTTATTCGATAAGGGCTTATTCGACCCAATCGTACCACGTAATCCTTTAAAAGGTGTTCTGAATGAGTTATTTCAGCTACATGGTTTCCTTCCCTTGAATCAAGATTAAAAAAAAAAGATTGAAATTCTTCATTTTCAAATGGAAGTATAGCACTAGCTTCAGTTATTTTTATTTGTAGCGCATACGCATTTAGTTCATTATAATGAAAAAAAAATAAAACTAAGAAGATGGTATTTTCTTTGGAGACATCCGTTATAAATGTAGTAAGAGTTAGAAGTTTTGGATAATGACTTTTTGACCCGGATCCCTTTTTTATTCTACCTCTCTTCCTGATTAGGAATAAGCATCCCTCTATTGACAAGATAAAAAAGAATTTCTTTCTCCTTCCGAGAAATCCGGGAAATAAAAATAAATTTCTCCGTCCTTTTGACATATTCATATATAGAACAACGAAAAATAGATAAAAAAAGATATCGAAAAAATGAAAAGAAAATATTAAATAAAAAGAAATAAGAAATCTCAAATCAAAGAAAGAAAATAGAAATATTCAAATAACAAATAATAAGAATACAGAAGTTCTTTCTATTTAGCGAAAATCCCCGTTTTTCACTAGGAATCCCTGTTTGTTGGATAAGATTGGTTAAAGTCGGGAACTCATAAGAAACTCTTTTCTATCTTTCCTTTCAAAGAAAAAAAGGTGTTTTGATGAAAGGAAAGATAGAAAGACGATGAAGATAAAGATGGGAGAAGAAGAATCCAATTTCTTAAAGCGGATTCTCATAAATATTCGTGTAGAAAGAGGAATAGGTACACTTCATTGAGTTCTACATTATTGGTTATGAAATATTTCATATTAATATTATCTTAATATTCTATCTAATAGATAGACTTATCATAAGATATCTTTATAATTATAATAGGTACAAATATGAAATTGAGGTACCCATTCTATGATAGATTTTAACCTTCCCTCTATTTTTGTTCCTGTAGTGGCCCTAGTTTTTCCGGCAATCGCAATGGCTTCTTTATCTCTTTATGTCCAAAGAAATAAGATTGTCTAAATAGGATGGGACCAAATCTCATCAATTTATTTCAAAACTGGATCATCATACAGATACTTTTTTAATGTAATATGGTAGGATATATGATATGTGGCTTTTCCGAAAACAAATGGAAGAGTTGTTTTGTTATGTATGCCGATGCATAATATACGCATTAATGCATGTATATGCGGTTATAGCTTAATCAATTAAATGATTAAATTCAAAATGATCAGCAAATCTTTTTTGAAAAATATTTGAAATAGAAACTAAATTTATCTAACCAATTATTCCTAAGAGTTCCTGTCGGAATGCTGCTAGTTGATGAAAGTTACTTCGGGATCAAGCAATAAAAGTCGAGTCAAATCCTTTTGGATTATTCTCTCAATTCCAATCAAATGCAACTGGATCTAGTATAGTATGAACTGGCGATCAGAACATATATGGATAGAACTTATAACAGGGTCTCGAAAAACAAGTAATTTTTGCTGGGCCTTTATCCTTTTTTTAGGTTCACTAGGATTCTTAGTGGTTGGAACTTCCAGTTATCTTGGTAAAAATCTGATATCCGTATTTCCTTATCAGCAAATTCTTTTTTTCCCACAAGGGATCGTGATGTCTTTTTATGGGATCGCAGGTCTATTCATTAGTTCTTATTTGTGGTGCACAATTTCATGGAATGTAGGTAGTGGTTATGACCAATTCGATAGAAAAGAAGGGATAATGTCCCTTTTTCGTTGGGGATTTCCTGGAAGAAATCGTCGCGTCTTCCTTCGTTTCTTTCTGAAAGATATCCAATCAATCAGAATGGAGGTGAGAGAGGGTCTTTTTCCTCGCCGTGTTCTTTATATGGAAGTCAGGGGCCAAGGAGCTATTCCCTTGACCCGTACTGATGAGAATTTGACTCCACGAGAAATTGAACAAAAAGCTGCCGAATTGGCCTATTTCTTGCGCGTACCCATTGAAGTATTTTGAAATGAACTGAAGAATAAATCTCAGCATGAGAGAAGGAACTTAATACATCTCAAAAGCAGGAGGACGTATATGGAACAATATTAATAAAATCTAATATAACTAATCAAAAATATAACTAATCAAATAGAATATATTAAAAAAAAATATATGAAGGAGAATAGAAACTATTTTGTATACGCATACACATGGTGTCCAGCTTCACTCTTTATACTAGTAAAAGGTCTAATAATTATAGATTCATCAAATATCCTAACATGTCTTTTGTTTTCGTAAAAAATAATTCCTCTTTTTAGGCCTTTGAATTGATACCCTATCCCCGCGCTGCGGTTAGACAGTGAAATCTTTCGAATTCAAAATAGAAATAAAAGAATTAAAGGATCCGGTTCCGGTAGGGTTCGTCTTTAAATCCAAATTCTATTCGTTAGTTCAAATGGGTTTTCGAGTCTTCATCGAAAGGAATAAATGAAGGGAAAATTGGTTACAATTTGCCTAATTGTGATCTCTGGAATATGGAAATAATATTTACTTCTTTTTTTTTTTCATTTTAAAAGGGCCCTTCTTCTATGTTCTATTCTAGATTATTCTAGATCCAAAGACTCAATTCTTACACAAAAACAAAAATAGGAAAAGATCCATAGGTTCGATACCTTATTCTTGTTTTCTTGTTAGAGTTATAGGCTCTTGTTATATAATTCGTGCTTCATAGAAATCTCAGATAGAATCGACAAATGAAACAGGTTCATTAACAATTCACATCATGGATACAGAATGAAAAAAAAGAAAGCATTGGCTTCCCTCCCATATCTTGTGTCTATACTCTTTTTGCCCTGGTGGATTTCTCTCTCATTTAATAAATGTCTAGAAACTTGGGTTATTAATTGGTGGAATACCAGGCAATCCGAAATCCTTTTGAATGATATTCAAGAGAAAAATGTTCTAGAAAAATTTCTGGAATTAGAAGAACTATTCCTGTTGGACGAGATGATAAAGGAGTACTCGGAGACACATATGCAAAGGATTCGTATAGGAATGCACAAGGAAACAATACAATTGGTCCAAAAACACAATGAATCTCATTTCCATATCATTTTGCATTTCTCTACAAATCTAATCTGTTTCGCTATTCTAAGTGGTTATTTTTTTCTGGGTAATGAAGAACTTTTCATTCTAAATTCTTGGATTCAGGAATTTCTCTATAACTTAAGTGATACAATCAAAGCTTTTTCGATTCTTTTAGTTACTGATTTATGGATCGGATTTCACTCGACCCATGGTTGGGAACTAATGATTGGTTCGATCTACAGCGATTTTGGATTGGCTCAGAATGATCAGATTATATCTGGTCTTGTTTCCACTTTTCCAGTGATTCTAGATACAATTGTGAAATATTGGATTTTCCATTTTTTAAATCGTGTATCTCCTTCGCTTGTAGTAATTTATCATTCAATGAATGAATGAAGAATTTATTAGATCTTTTTCTTTATACTTCTACCTTATTTACTTCAAGGTATTCTTACTATAGTACAATTCTTTCAGTACAATCAATACAATGGCAAACTTGTGGATAGGGAATTCTACTAGATACCTATCAAATTTATTGTAGAAATTCCGGGGATCAATGATTGGACCATGCAAAATAGAAATACTTTTTCTTGGGTAAAAGAACAGATGACTCGATCCATTTATGTATCGATCATGATATATGTAATAACTCGAGCATCTATTTCAAATGCATATCCCATTTTTGCACAGCAGGGTTATGAAAATCCACGAGAAGCAACTGGACGAATTGTATGTGCCAATTGCCATTTAGCTAATAAGCCCGTGGATATTGAAGTTCCGCAAGCTGTACTTCCTGATACTGTATTTGAAGCAGTTGTTCGAATTCCTTATGATATGCAACTGAAACAAGTTCTTGCTAATGGTAAAAAAGGAGCTTTGAATGTAGGAGCTGTTCTTATTTTACCCGAGGGATTCGAATTAGCCCCCCCTGATCGTATTTCTCCCGAAATGAAAGAAAAGATGGGCAATCTTTCTTTTCAGTGTTATCGTCCTAATAAAAGAAATATTCTTGTGATAGGTCCTGTTCCCGGTCAGAAATATAGTGAAATCGTCTTTCCTATTCTTTCCCCCGACCCTGCGACGAAAAAAGACGTTCACTTCTTAAAATATCCCATATATGTAGGTGGGAACAGAGGAAGGGGTCAGATTTATCCTGATGGTAGCAAGAGTAACAATACAGTTTATAATGCTACATCTGCTGGTATAGTAAGCAGAATAGCACGTAAAGAAAAGGGGGGATATGAAATATCCATAGTTGATGCATCAGAAGGACGTCAAGTGGTTGATATTATACCTCCAGGACCAGAACTTCTTGTTTCAGAAGGTGAATCCATCAAGCTTGATCAGCCATTAACAAGTAATCCAAATATAGGAGGGTTTGGTCAGGGAGACGC